GAAGGATTGGAAAACCTTTTGGTCCTTGTCCTTAGTTGACGTCAATGACATGGAGTGGAAGAGGTTTAAGCACTGGTCCTACCCGCATGTCTCTGCGGTCCTTAGGGGAAAAAGATTCAATCCCGCACCCTTGTCTATGAGCACCTTGTGAACCTCGAAATCCTCTATGTAGTTAGTTATGTAGAGAGGCAACATGTGCGGATGGCCTGTATGCGCTGCATCCTTTTCAGTAAAGGTCATGGGTTGAGGTGCGGAGATTTGCCCTATCATTACCTTCAGGCCTTCCGGTGGGGTATCCTTGGTAATGTGGGCTGACTTTAGCACACTAAAGAAGATGTCAGTGTGCTTCTGGGATGTCTTGAGCAGTTCACAAATGGAACCGGGATTTTCCTAAGCTGCTCTAAGATGTCGTACTCGGGCACGTCCGCCCTTTCCTTTCTCTAGCCCAAGCGGTGCTTTGGGGATCATTGCCTTGCAAATGAGGCGGTTGATAGACCCTTCCTGTCCTAGTGGTATGGTTAACATAAACTTCTTCCCTTGAGGTTAACTCCAAGACTAATGTGTATATTTCTGCTTCATTCACTTCCTGAACAGTTTTTGTGCCGGGGAAGAAGATGCATTGACCTTGGCAGTTCATAACCATTTCTCGTTAGAAGAAAGATTCCTCCGACCACTATACATGTGATTGGACTAGTTAATTTCGTTTCTAAAGAACTGAAACTGTCCAGAATCGGGCTAGATAATGGCAGTCTACTTGGACCTATAGATAGGTTTATGGACTAGTTAATTATGTTCATAAAGAAGTAGCCTTTCCTTAAGCGTCTGTTCACCTCAGGCAATGAATAAGGATTCCCTTGCTTCGTAGACAGGGTTTGTGTGAAATGAGCAGTTTATTAAGGAAAATAAAATTCCGTCTCTCAACTCAATAGGTCGACCCGAGCCATTGCTATATGGTATGAGGAGTATGATAGCGCGAATAGCACAAGGAGGAAATAGGGGAGTTTACATTTCTTTTTTTAGTTTTCTAAGATTTCCACAGTACTCCAACAACTACTAACAGAGAGATGAACGTTCAGAATTTGGAAATGAATGCTCATAACTTCAAAGGGAAGGAAGAGATTGTTAATCGGAAGGGGAAGTCAGTCTTCTTACAACTTACTATCAAATTAATCCTGACGTGGTCTCGAAACATAACGCTTGCTGAACAATTTGCCCATCTGCAAAGAGAAGGGCTACGTTGATCAACTAAAGCATGAAACGAGATGCAAAGAACAGAGGCAAGCTTAGAGAGGACCTCCCAAACCGACACATAAGACTCTTCTACCATACGCATATCTAAAGCCGTAAGTCAAAAATCACCCCAAAACCTTCTATTCGTTCCCCAACAAGTGGATCTTAAGGCACGAAAGGAAGACTTGGGCGCAAGGAGAAAGGAGATAAAGACCAGAACTGAACTCTTCCTCTTCTCCTCTAGGTTCCGTTTCCGTTCCTAGCGAGCTAACATCAAACAATTCCCTTCCAAACTATCCTGCTATTCATTCCTCCGCTTGCCAATCACCTCCAAACTCAAAACAAAGAAAGCCCAGCCGGGAAGGCAAAAGAAGGATTCCCATTCCCCTGCCTGGCAAGAGACTGCATGTAAGGATCTCACAATCGAAGGAAGCGCTTACTTACCAATGTACCTCCAACTCGATGAAGTGCACTCCCAGCGAGAAGGAATGACACTTTCACTGCCAACTCAACAGCTCGAAGTGGAATCGAACCACGAAGGATTTTCAGTCCTTTGCTCTAACCAGCTGAGCTCTCCGAAAACAACGTTCGACTTGCATGTGTTAAGCATATAGCTAGCCTTCCTTCTGACTGAGCAAAATAGGAAATTTCGATCCGCCGGAACATAAGCTTTCTTATCTGGGCGCCACCCGCGGCGGAACAGTCTTAAGTGGGTGCGGAGTCGAACCGCATGAGGATTTACAGTCCCAGATGCCCGGCTCTTACGGATTTACAGTCCGCTGGAGCTACCTGAACCACTTTCCGAAAGTCTCTTTCTTTCTTTACGTAATTTCATTTCATTTAATTAAGTCCTTACCGGGCACAGGTGAACAAGTACAGTCAAGGGAAAAAGACAAAAAAATCTTTTGGTTAGCAAAGAGCACCCCTATTATATTAAGGAAGCACACCAGCTAAGGTACGAGTGGAATAGACAGGAACGAGAATCAGAGAGTTTAACGAAGCGTTGCACTCCTTCGTCGACTTTAATCCTACCACGGAGTAACCCTTGATTTTGAGTGGCTAAACGCTCTACCTTCGTAAGGTATGTAATTCGCTCTTTCTGCTCATGGAAGTTCCTTGCAAAAGCGCTCCGGTAATTACAGGAAAGCTTTTGTGTTTGGTCGGACAGGAGTCTGCTTTCGAAGCATCTGGTTTTTGTTTTATACTTTAGCCAATAAGTAAGTTCATTTCCACTTTCTTGACTTGACATCAAGTAAGAAGAAGAAGATCAGATCGAATCGATTACTACTATCTATCGACTTGCTTGCTAAGACTTCCCAATTAGTCTAGTATGTCTCAGTGCTAGCAAGCAAAGCTGTCTATGAATTACTTTCTTTCAACAAAAGAATGGATTAAGGTGATAGAGTGTTACAGGAAAGGCTAAAGAATGGATTAAGGTGATAGAGTGTTACAGGAGAGGCTAGGCTTCGGAATTGAAAAAGTGCTCTTTTTCGTCAGCAAATTTCGCTCATCAAGTTCTTCTTTGATCTTCCGCTGGTAGCGACACCACAATATTCATCCATTTGGGATCATAGCGCTCGATGTTGAATCGACCATTCAATAGCGCTCGCCTTTGCATTTCCATTTGCCTTCGCCTTTCCATTATCTTTCGCCATCGCCTTCGCGATTCCTTTTTCCATGTTCCTTTCCTTTTGAGAGGACGGAATGGAAGAAAAGTAATGAAACCTGCGATGGCTACTGAATAACCTCCCTTGATTTTCTTAATATAAAAGCCTTTGACCTTTTTTTTCGTTCGCCAAATCTTTATCAGTTCCATCCAAGCTCGGATTTGTATGAATCTTCGTGGAAGAAGAAGCGGTTCACCAGCCACTACATCTGTGGATCCCACCAAATCATTAAACCTGGCGGCTGCTCGCTCTTTGATCATTGATTCACCGGCCACTAGATCGATGAAGAATCTCTCCAAAATATGCTCTTTGATCATTGATTCACCGGCCACTTTATTCTTAAAAAAGCAGGCGGTCACTTTATTCTTAAAATACCAGGCGACATCCTTTTTCTTCAACCTGGCGGCTGCTCGCTCTTTGATCATTGATTTACCCAGGGAACCCACTTTATTCTCAAACCTGGTGGCTCGGTTTTTTGGCACTCCTGTAAGCTCATCTTGCATACAAATGATGGGGGTCCCAAGTCCTGCATCCAACAAGAACATTTTACCCCTTAAGCGTAAGACTGAAGATTGTAAGGCGTTACCTCGGAATAAGGAAAAACTGGAATTAGCTCTTGGAAATGATCGATTCAAATAGATGCTCGTCATAAGCTTTTTGATTTGATCCTCTTCCTCCTCTTCCTATTGATCTTGATTAGTTCCAGCTTGTTGAGAGTTCTCTTTTCTTTTCTTTCTGGACCGGACCCATTTTTAGACCGTCTCCTGAAACACCTGCTTATCCCGCATGTGCTTTCGGAGCCCCCACTCATTCAATCACTTGCTTGTGATTGCAGCCATTCCCCGAAAAGGGAGAGACGAGGGAATCGTCCGCTCCCGTTCATGTGACGAAGCGAACATCGTTAGGTCCCGAATTCTGCGACCCCCCTACCCTCATTTCCCGTAAGTGAGAGCACTGCCCGAACTCCATTCTAGAGGGCCACCTGCGCTACCAATCCATCTAAATAAGGTCTTCTCCCGTCTTCTTCCCTGTTCCTATGGTCTTGATCTGCAAAGTGATTTCCGAAAGCTCCCAATAGGCCAACGCTTCTATTATAATTAAGTAAGTAGGAAAGAGCTTTAGATGGGATTCACACGCAGCTTCTTATTTTTTCTTTTTTTACCCTACGCGCCTGCTCTTAAGGGGACCTGGGATGAATCTCCGACCGTAGCGTAGCCTTCGCTGCCCTTTTATCCAATGATGTTTAGCAATCGAAAGGACCGGTCAAACGAACTGATTCGTTTCCTAGTCTCCGATCGATTTCGTACCGTCATTGTAGAGGGAATTCTCTCTTTCCGCTACTAACTGCAAAGGCACTCGAGAGAGTAGGACTGACCACCTCACGTTTGGGGTTCCGTTGGTAATACGCCCTCTATGATTCCCAAATCCCCTCACGCCAACGCAGGAGTTGGAGGGTACACCCATGCATATGTTTAGCTCTTGGCTTCGGTTCCCTACTGTCTAATCTCCTAGGCCTCTCAGCTGACGTCCGAAGAATCGATGGTCCCTCCAATTACTTATGGAACCCCTTTGTTCGTATCACTCATCGGCTCCGCTTAGGTCCCTCTCGATTCTCCCCGGATTGGAGGATCACCTTTGACCTGCCCGAACTGCTAATATAGCTAGTCTGCGTGCCGATCGTTTCCCAGAGGTAGGAGCGGTCCCCTTTCGGGAGAGAAAGTGAGTCACTGCTGTCCAACTTAACCGGGCGATTCCGACAGCGTCCCTTGGCCTGGTCACCTATTAGAACACACGATCCATGTCTCACTTTGATCTCACACCCTCATTCTCGTTTGAATTTTGGAGCTCGACCTTCGTTGCTCGGATGCGCTTGACTGAAGAGTCCTCGACAGGTCATTAGCCAGAAAGTTCCAAAGGGAGAACAAGTCTGAGACTCACTCGGCTATATCCTCCTCAGGACCTGCCCGACATGCTGTTGACTTGGAGATGAATTCTCCGGCCGTACCTTCTGCGGTCGTTACGCTTGGTCGGTCATGTTGGGACCAAAGAAAAGTGGAAGCTTCAACCGTGTCGATGGCATTATAACTAAAGAAGTACGCGACCTCCAAAATCAACATCTACATCCCGTCGCTACGCTTTCAGTCCTTTCAATGTTCATCTTCCGGTGATCAGCGCTCTTGTTCACGAAGCCAACCGAGTTGCTCATGGGAAGGAGCATGTGAGGGAGAAGGACCATTATTCGTCTCTTCGAACGGAGCCCAGGTTGAATCCGCCCCCTGGTTTTCTTTTTTTTTTTACTATGTATAACCTCCTCATCAACAGACGTTTCCCGAATAACCATTCATTTAATGAAAAACCTGCGCTTGTTAGCAGCTGAATCACTCTCTCCTCTCGTAGTGGGCCTCTTTTCTTTCCCCCGCTGGCATGAGGTAAGGGCCCATTCCACTAGCTCTTCTTCTTTTGAGAAGAAAATAAATAGAGGGGTGCGCTTTCCCTTTGAATGAGTAGATCTTCCCGCCCCCGAACTCGAAAAGTAAGCATGGCATCCATCCTTAAGCTAGATAACAGGAAGAAAAAGAGTGATAACTCGGGGAGGCATCAGCTTTACGTTCCCCATACCATATCATTACATACGAAATTCTTTCATTTCTTTTTTTATATTACGAAAATTTGAAAGATGTTATGGAGGGTTGTCAATCCATGCTACTGGGCAGATCTTTCCACTTCCCATTCCCTTCCTCGCTCATCTCAGCGGCCGCCTCTCGATCTAAATGTGCCCCCAGCGGAAGAGATTGAGCCTGACTCAGAAGAAGTGGAGCTACGTCGTCACATGGAAGAACATCTTTTTAGGCGCTTAAGGGACAAATCCCCCCGGAACGAATCCCGATCTGCCTTTCCAGCAGGCACGGGAGACCGCTCAATTGAAAAGGCAAATGATCGAACGTATGATGGAATTAGATCCCGATCACTCGGATTTTTGGCGAACGCACCAATCTAAGCTAATTACGGATTGCCTTCTGACGAATAGACAAATAGATTATGCGCCGCGCCAGCTGCAACAAATGCTTTTTCCGTTTCTGAGGCAGCATCTCTATCAGCTAGTCGCTACTAGAGTTTTTAAGGCGTTTGCGCAATCGGCTTGTTGGTTGGTGGCTTTTGTAATCTAATGGCACTAATGCCACTCTGAAATGAAGAAATCCCTTCTGATTCATGTGCACAAGCTCCCTCTGAAACCAGGATATAAGCCTTTGCTTCACTGGCTTCATGGTCAACTTCAGTCATGAGATGAAAGATCATGGCAAGATTGATGCCATGATCAAATTCAAAACTCACACCGTCGCCAAAGTCCTTATTGACAATGGGTCAGGACTGAATGTCCTGCCGAAGGTACCCCCCAAACTCAGCTTAATCCCTCTACCAAAGTCAGTGTTTGAACGGAACTGGTTGCTTACTTACTTTTAGCCTCGGGATACTACTTTTCCAGGAAATGATTTTTGGGAAATCTGGACATTCTATCGATTTTCCGGACAGCTATAGTTTTAGACCGTCTACTATCTCAAGCTCAAGCATCTTCTCTTTCTCTACGTAATTGCGCTCAACCAACGGGCCGGGCAGAGGTGCGAAGCGAGAAGGTTTTCACGCGTGCAATGACAGAAGGACAGAAGCGCCTTCCCTTCGGCAGGAGAATTCTTTCGTGTCTTGCGTATCTCAATCTTCACGCGTTAGCTGGGCCCCTGATCCGCGTAGACCAAGGGCGAACACTCATCGTTTTCTATTAGCAGAGATCGGTTCTAGGTTGCTTTTTAGTAAGGGATAGGAACTTTAGGGAAGTCAAGTTGAGCCTAAACTAGCGTCCTCACCTTATGCTCCCAAAATGACTCTCTGGCACTTTCTCCCTTACAAGGAGAAAAAGGAAGTCCCGTAGAAAGAAGTCATCAAAAGACTACAGCTCATAGTCAATCCCCAGCTCTTGCCGGCATAAGCGGTCGTCAGCTTTGACTTGGCAGTAGGAAGAGTCTACAGGCCTAACCCTATTACCACAGGCGTTGGAACTACTCTAAGGACTCTCCCCCCGCCGGCAGAAGTAGGTAATCGGGTCCCCTAAGAAAGATTGTAGGGACTTCAGCAACTTCCTTTCTCTATGGGGCTATTAATGCCACTCTTGGGCGAGAGACTCCGTGGTAGAGTTGCCCTCTCTCTTCACAGAATGGCTTTAACCATCTCTTAGTTGCAAGGTGGTGGCATTCTCATCAATCAAGCGGTGCTCCAAGGCGGAAGGAGAAGCAAGGGGCGTAGCGTTGAAAGGGCTTTATCTGGTCGGTCGGCTCCCTCTCCTATTCGCGATAGGGTTCTATTCTAAGCGAGATCCCAGAAAAAGTGAGGCTGCCCTCATGAAGCTAGGATTGAAGGATGCTATTTAGTATTTAGACAGAAGGGAGGGTCTCATACATCAGCTTTAGCGACACGCCCCATTGTGCTCTCTATTCGCATAGGCATCACCTTCAGGATATCATCCTCCATTCAGAGTGCTCTCTTCCTATTTCATTCAACAGTCAAGTAGGCCCTTGGACAACCAGTGAGAAAGGGCTTTAGGGATGGGGATGAAAAAAAGGCCAAAAGGTACATAGCTATCGATTTCTTTGTGCGTTGATCACAAGAGTTAGCGATTGGTGAGGGCTTTGGCAAGTGCCTGCTTTTATTCCGGTTTGAACTGAAAGGCAAGGAGCGTAGCAGCCACTATGAGCTTTAGCCTAGCCCTTCGGTAAACATTCAAACTGACACGGCTATCTCACTCTTCAACTCCGCCAATCAGGCTTTTTGACCTACACTTTTAGCAATTTATAACCAATCCACAGATTGAACAAGATTCATCCCTTGGAAGCCCTAGAAAAAAGTTTAGCCAATCAGGCATTTTGACTTACACTTTTCGCCATTTCTCACTAATCCACTGAAAAAAGAAGAAGCTTCGCTCTTCAATCTGCACCGAAGACGCTCCTCTACTCAGTCCCAGGATCCTTCAGATCAGGTTTCAAAAGCCAGGAAAGAAAATCCACTGAGAAAGGGCTGTAAAAGCCAGGTGCCCCAGGATTTGCTTTGAAAGCAAGGAAAGGGTCTTCAAGACAGGGGAATTCTCGTGGATCACTAACGGTACCTCAGATCTTGGAGGTAGGAATTAGCTCATTAATCTTTTCTCGCTAACGTCCCTTTCTTATGCAATTTCTAGAGGAGAAGGTGGGTGGTGCGAAGCAAGCGAATCGATAAGAAAGAATGAAAGGAGCGAGGTAGGAGCTGAATCGGAAAAGGAGCGGATGGTTCATGTAGCAGTGGAAGAGTCAGTCGCCTTTTATGAAGTCTGGGCTTTCGAGATCGAATCGTAGCCAAAGTCTTTTTCCAGGTTTTTAAATATCTGGTTCGAAAGGACCAGGAAAGCGCGGGAAAACTTCCCAACGCCACCGTTTCGCACTCCCCACGGATCAGCCTCACCATCATGCAAATGCAGAGGTATCTCACTTGCGCAGAGCTCGCTACCGACCTCAGATGAATGTGGTAAGCATGGTTCTCCCCATCAAGCTCTATCTTTAGGAGGGATTCGGGGACAAGCGAAACTCACTCGAGAAGGGCTCTATCAGAGCCAACAACGCGATTCAGAATTTCATAAGGTCCCTGATGAGACCTCAAAAATGAAATCTCTGAGCTGGACTCGTCTGCGAGCTACCTATACCCGTACCAAGGCAGGAGCTAAACCAGAATGGAGGTCTCCTGGTTGGGTTCATCAACAGGTTCAATATTCTATAGACAGAATAGCATTTGAGGGTGGGCTTTCCAACATCCAATTTTGGGACACGAAAGATTCCGAAAGTCGTGTTTTGCTAGGCAAAGGTATAGTCATTTTTTAACATATTGAGAGTTGCGAGGAACCTTCTACACTGTTGCTTTCTAGTTTTCATCCTGCCAATCTATCGATGTTGTTTGTAGTCCCTGAAATGCGATCTTGATCTGCTAATCTTTTGAGGTAATCCACAAAGTGATGATTGATTTCCACAGGGCTTGCTCGAGAGCTACCTTCCTGCTATGCTTTCTTTCTTGGGTCAACCAAGTCATTCAATAGTCCAACAAGCTTTGCTGTCGCCGGGCACATAGAGAAGTAGTTCTGCTCTGTTCAGTATCATAAGTACTGGATGTTCCTGGAAGGGGTATGTCCTAAGTAGTTGCTTTCCCTTCTTCTGCGATATAGCTGGTGGCTTTCCCGGTGGGATGTAATGCAAAATCGTAATAGAGGGTCCCCCGCCACTATATCGCTAGTCGGTCTCTTTTTCCGGCTGGATGAGTGGTCGATCGGATGCTTTCGTCTGCTCTAGTCTTCCCCTCTGGTCACTGCACAGAGGGCGTATAGGAGCGCACCTCCGTTCCAGACCTCGAGCGAAGGCCCCTTGGTGACCTTTTCTGTTTCGTTAAGGAGACTTGTCAACGGTGGTGGTTCGGAAAGCGGATCGTTCCCCTTTATCTTGAACGACAAGTGTCACTACCCCCCCTGGTCCAAACTGGGTCTGGCGGAGCGATGTCACGACTGTAAGAAAATCTCTAGTTTTGGTGAGGCACGACTCGGAGGAAGAGATAGATCCAGCTTTTAGGGAAGTAAGGGAAAGGAACGGATAGAAAGAGCTCGTTCAGGGAAGGTAGGTGGTGGGGGGGAAGGAGAACTGTCCATAGTCGTGAGAGTAGTCCTAATTTCGTTCTAACTGAGCTAGCTCGTGGCTTGGTCTTCAGTGACATGATCTTCCCTTGGGTTACTTTTCTGCCTATTGACTGACTCCCCTGCATTTCAATTTTATCTTCTCGATAGCCAGATAGTGAAGAAAGAAGGGCGGTCTCCATCCTTTTCCTCATAAGTAAGTAAGTGCCGAGAGCTTGCTTGCTATTGAGCTACGGAGATTCGTTCCTCAGAAAAGAAAGAGTCTCCGTTATCTATGAAATTCTGTTATTAGCTTATTCAAAGGGAATGAGCTAAAAGCCGCTTTCCCAACTCAAGAAAGATGGTAAGAAGAGGAACGGAAAAGGGTACCGCAAAGGAGCAGGCCAGGCATTTGCGGGGAAAGATATCCTTCAAAGAGATTCCACCCAGCAAGACAGTTCTCTTATATGGCAATACTAGATTGGCGAGACAAGAGAGAAAGCTTAGAAAGTAGTAAGGTGTCTGTGGAGCTTGCCTTACAGGTAGTGACTAGACCACTTGCATATCGAACAGATATTACTCTCAAGGGAGTAATTGCGATATGACCTAGGAACTTACAGAATACCAAACTTGGATAATCGGTAGACTGTTAGGAGAATGATTGGCTAGATCATTTGGTTCACTGCGGAGAACCCTTTCTACGCTACGTTCCCAATAAAAAGCCGTCATCCTTCTGTCGCCTGTTAGCCACACCAAACCAAGATGTAAGCGAATGTCTCTTTTTTGGAGACGAGAGACTGAGCCTTCTCCACAATATTGATTGTTATCTTATTTCTCAAGGAACAAAAAGTGAAAATTTCTGGGAGGATAGGATTCTATTTGTTTTTATCATGGTCCGTCGGTGCACTCATTCCTAATTTAATGGGTGCGGGAGTTGCTACAATTTCTGAACCGGGAGCTTCCATATTTCAGTGGCCAACTCTTTGAGATAGTCAGAGGTAGCTCTATATTCGGCCTCCAAGGAACTGGCACGGTCACGCTTATCTTTCCTGTCTCGATACTTAAGTGAAGATCTTTTATAAAAGAGGGGACCTAATATTCGACTTACGAGCAGATAGATCCGAGTGATCAGCCAAACGGTTCCTGGCTGCCCTGGCAGAGTCAGCAAGCGAAGGAAGCTCAGTGATACAGAGATGCACGCACATGGATAGGGAGAGTTGACTGTAAGATTTACTGCACCCTCGTCCTAAGAAGCTGCGTGTGAATCCCAGTATTCTACTTCCTTCTCCTCGTCTTAGGAAGCTCCTTTTTTCTAGAATGATTTAAGGTAGCGAGTGCACTACTAGGTTACTAGGTAATGCTAATTAAATCAATGTAATCAAAAACTTTGGAAGAGGCTTTTGGTCTCTTCGATAGCAGAAGAACAATCATTCCTCATTCACTTCCAGGAAAGAAGAGCTAAGCGTTCCACTCCTAAGCCTATTCCTATTCTTCCCATCTCGAAGGGCTAATTCATAGCAGGAAAGATCATATGCTACGGCATCTACTACTCTGTACTTACCCGGCAAAGTCCTTACTACTCATACTATGGGTCACCCTTTTCTTTTTTTCTTTCTCATAGGGCCCTCATCCAAGAGCGCGAATTTCTGATTGTCAGGGCGGCCTCCAGCATCCGCGGGGGACAAGGCGGAAACAACTAAGAAGTCCGTTGTTTTTGCTTTTAACTTAATATGTTGTTTGTTTGTTAACTTTGTTGTAATGTTGTGTTTAGTTGTTTGGCTGGTCTATGTGTGTGTATGTAAGCTTCCCATTGGATGTACTCCCATGTAACAAAATGCTTGTAGTGCTGGAATGAATAAAATCTGCTTTGTTCTAGTTCATTCTCTTTCCCTGTTTTGTGCAGAAAAATTGAAGATTTGAATTCTTTTTGAAATCTCGTTTTTTTCTTGTTAATTTCTCACATATACAAGCTAAAACTACAGGGTGGAAGTTGTGTGTTTAAAGTATAAAATCCTCTAATATAATCTCTGACTATTGCTCCTGGGTTTTACACTATTCAATACAAAATATCTACTCGTGGACGGAGGGGCGTGCACTTGATAAGCGAACTTACACGAGGCATCTGACCCAAATTGAAACATTTGGTACACGGCAAAGCGTTCCATATCGCCGGATTATAACAGCCGTTACCGACTCTCATCTCTTTTTAGAAAGAGGATAATAGTTTTTGAGTTGGTTGGATCAAAAGAAGGTGCGTGCAAGCCGTGGTGGACTGGGAGACGCCACGCAAGGTGCAGGAACTACGATTCTTCGTCAGATTAGTCATACTTAAATGTATTTATATATATATAAGTATATATAATACTATAAGCGGTTCATCGAGGGCTTCTCGGGTGATCGGAAGGGCTTAAGCTGCTTTTGCCTTACCTTCTAGTAAAGGGCGAATGAGGGGTGTGTGCAATAGTTTTCTTTCTTTCTCTCGCTCGATCCCTATAATTTGAGAGATAACAGGAAAGCGTTCTCTCGAATTCGAGGATGTGACACAAAGAATGACTCTCTTCGCGGGGATGTCAGCAGATTAGGCAGCTGTAAGGTTTTTTTATATTCGGTGGAAGGCAGGCTGAAACTCTGCCCCAACCAAGTGAAACTAAGGGTCTGAAAGAGTTCACGATCTGATCTATGGGGTGTTAACCCTCGGAGGACGGCTAAGAATGTCCATTAAAAGGAGCGGACCGATGGGGTCGTTTTTCAAGCACGAATAGAACGATCTAAAGGGGGGTGTGCAACCTAGAGAGATGGCCGTATCTCTTTGATGAATGTGGATCGAGGTTCGGTTCATTTGGAAAAGAGGTCAGTCTTAGGGGAGACCATGCGAATGGTTGAATTGATGACTTCGCTTCGATCTCTTCGACTGAACCTGAAGGAGACTT